TTCCGATTCCGATTCCGATTCCGATTGTGATACCGATTCCGATTCTGAGGAGGGTCTAACTGAATCGGATTCCGCGAAAGCTTTCATTGAATCAGATTCCGAGGAGGATCTAACTGAATCGGATTTTAAGGAGGAGATCCTTGAATTGGATTTTAAGGACGATCCTTATATAGATCGTATTGCTTCTTATCAAAAAAAGACAGGATTAACTGAGGCTATTCAAACCGGTATAGGCCGATTAAATCGTATTCCTGTAGCAATGGGGGTTATGGAGTTTGAGTTTATGGGGGGTAGTATGGGATCCGTAGTGGGTGAGAAAATAACCCGGTTGATTGAGTACGCTACTAATCAATCTCTACCTCTTATTATAGTGTGTGCTTCGGGGGGGGCACGCATGCAAGAAGGAAGTTTGAGCTTGATGCAAATGGCTAAAATATCTTCTTCTTTATATCAGTTTCAAACAAATCAAAAGTTATTTTACATATCAATCCTTACATCTCCTACTACTGGTGGGGTGACAGCCAGTTTTGGTATGTTGGGAGATCTCATTGTTGCCGAACCCAATGCCTATATTGCATTTGCGGGTAAAAGGGTAATTGAACAAACATTGAATAAAGAAGTACCTGAAGGTTCACAAGAGACAGAATATTTATTCGATAAGGGTTTATTCGATCTAGTTGTACCACGTAAGACTTTAAAAAGTATTTTGAATGAGTTATTTCAGGCCCATAGTTTGTTTTCTTTGAATCAAAACTCAATCGACAACATTAACATTTAGTTGAGTTTTTTTCAGTTATATTATTATATTATATTGGCTTACTATTATTCTATTTGGCTTACTACTTTAATTAAAATTAAGTAGCCCCTGCCAACAAGATATAAAGAATAATTTATTATTTGCGGGAAATTGGTCAACTCAAATAAATTTACTACTCTCGCCTTACGATCTATATATAATTCAAATTCAAATAAAGAAAGATAGACATAGAGTTTTCTAGCTTTCTCTCTCGAGAATCTTATTTTGACTCAGAATCGATGTTGGGTCGGAGTCTAACGAGTCTCTCGATAATTTGTAAGAAACTGTCTCTTAAATTAAATTGCAATTAGGAGACAAGAGCAAAAGACGAGAAAAAAAGAAGAAAACAAAAAGATTTTCATATATATTTGTGATTTGTGATGTGGAAAGATGAATAAGTCTAGTATATACTCTCTTAGGTATATACTGAAATCTATACCAATTCAAATTCTCATTTCATAAACACTAATTCATAAATGAAATTATTGTTCGTTAATAATTTCATAATTCCAACTCTTAATTATAATTATTATAACTTATCAAATAATAATAACAGGTACAAATAGTAAATTGAGGTACCCATTCTATGACAGCTTTCAACCTCCCCTCTGTTTTTGTGCCTTTAGTGGGCCTAGTTTTTCCGGCAATTGCAATGGCTTCTTTATCTCTTCATGTTCAAAAAAATAAGATTGTTTAAATCCAGTAGGACTCAATCTTATCCATTTTTGGACTTAGACTCGTATTATAAGACAGATATATCTATTTAGTAGATTTATAGGGTGTAACATATGGCTTCCATCGAAGATTAAAATGAAAGGAAAAATTGGAAAAAGTCTTTTGCTTGCAGAAAGATGATGTATGAATAAATGAATTTGAGTTCTTTTCAAAAAGATCCGGATTGGCAGATGGCCGAACGAAAAAGTCGGCGTATCTAGATGTATGTCGATATCTATAGTGAGATCATACGAGAAAAGGAGGGGGTATGTTATTATTTTAGATCTAAGCAATTTGATGAATTACTCCTAAAGGTTCACATCAACCTAGTGCGAGTTGATGAGAGTTACTTCGGAAACAAAAAGAGTCAAGTCAAATGACTTTTGGATATTCTCTCAATTCCAATAAAATGCAACCGGATCAAGTATGAGTTGTCGATCAGAACATATATGGATAGAATCTATAACGGGGTCTCGAAAAACAAGTAATTTCTGCTGGGCCACTATCCTTTTTTTAGGTTCATTAGGGTTCTTATTGGTTGGAACTTCCAGTTATTTTGGTAGAAATTTCACATCTTTAGTTGCGTCTCAGGAAATCTTTTTTTTTCCACAAGGGCTCGTGATGTCTTTCTATGGGATTGCAGGTCTCTTTATTAGTTCCTATTTGTGGTGTACAATTTCCTGGAATGTAGGTAGTGGTTATGATCGATTCGATAGAAAAGAAGGCATAGTATGTATTTTTCGGTGGGGATTTCCTGGAAAAAATCGTCGCATCTGTCTCCGATTCCTTATAAAAAATATTCAGTCAATTAGAATAGAAGTTAAAGAGGGTATTTATGCTCGTCGTGTCCTTTATATGGACATCAGAGGCCAGGGGGCTATTCCTTTGACTCGTACTGATGAGAATTTGACTCCACGGGAAATGGAACAAAAAGCTGCTGAATTGGCCTATTTCTTGCGTGTACCAATTGAAGTATTTTGAGAAATGGGCTGATGAAGTCTTTCTTAGCAGGAGGGAAAAACAAAAAACTGCTTTTTATCTACCATCACTTAAACTGAAGTTTCTTCAGAACGCCCATTTGAGCCAAAGTAGATGTACACATAAAAGATTAGAAAATCTTTTTTCTGGTCTTTTATGTGTATGGAAAACCTGCATATTTCAATTCATTAATAAAAAATCAAAAAAGTAATCACAAAATATATTTTGTGATTTACTCATTCGAAATTTGAAGTGAATTCTTAGTTTATTTCTGTATTGTTTCTAGATTTTAAAACTCACCGCAAAATCACAAATAAAAAACAATGAATAGATTCATCTATTCTATACCTTGTAATAGAACTCATGCATGAGATAAAGATTAGATCGCACAAAATCAACAAGTGGGTTGATTACTAATTCACAGATAGAAAAATGGAAAAAAAGAAAGCATTCACTCCTCTTTTATATCTTGCATCTCTCGTTTTTTTGCCCTGGTGTATTTCTCTCTCAGTTACTAAAAGTTTGGAATCTTGGGTTACCAATTGGTGGAATACTAGTCAATCCGAAATCTTTTTGAATGAAAGTCAAGAAAAGAGTATTCTAGAAAAATTCATAGAGTTAGAGGAACTCTTCCTCTTAGACGAAATGATCAAGGAATGCTCGGAGACACATCTCCAAAACCCGCGTATAGGAATCCACAAAGAAACGATTCAATTAATCACGATACACAACGAGGGCCATATACATATGATTTTGCACTTCTCGACAAATATAATCTGTTTCGTTATTCTAAGCGGTTATTCTATTTTGGGTACTGAAGAACTTGTTATTCTGAATTCTTGGGCGCAGGAATTCCTATATAACTTAAGTGACACAATAAAAGCTTTTTCTATTCTTTTATTAGTCGATTTTTGGGTCGGATTCCATTCACCCCATGTTTGGGAACTAATGATTGGCTCGGTCTATAAAGATTTTGGATTTATTCATAATGAACAAATTCTATCTGTTCTTGTTTCGACTATTCCAGTCATTATTGATACTATTTTTAAATATTGGCTTTTCTTTTATTTAAATCGCCTATCTCCATCACTTGTAGTGATTTATCATTCAATGAATGATTGAAAGATGATCCGCGGCTATGAATCGAATTATAATCTTTGTGACTTTGTAATTGTAGATAAGCAAAGTATTCAAAATCATATTGACTCTTTCTATTTATACTCATCCCAGAGATTCATCCTGGATAATCGTCCAGTCAACTTATTCTAGTAAAAAGCAGAATCGGGGATAGGGAACTAGATTAGTGACCTACCCAATTTATTGTCAAAATTTTCAGGATCAATGATTGGACCATGCAAACTAGAAAAACTTTTTCTTGGATCAAGGAACAGATTACTCGATCCATTTCTGTATCGCTGATGATCTATGTCATAACTTGGACATCCATTTCAAGCGCATATCCCATTTTTGCACAGCAGGGTTATGAAAATCCCCGCGAAGCGACGGGTCGTATTGTCTGTGCCAATTGCCATTTAGCTAATAAGCCCGTAGATATTGAGGTTCCACAAGCGATACTTCCTGATACTGTATTTGAAGCGGTTGTTCGAATTCCCTATGATATGCAATTGAAACAAGTTCTTGCTAATGGGAAAAAGGGGGCTTTGAATGTGGGCGCTGTTCTTATTTTACCGGAGGGGTTTGAATTAGCTCCTCCCGATCGTATTTCTCCCGAGATGAAAGAAAAGATAGGAAATCTGTCTTTTCAAAGTTACCGCCCGAATAAAAAAAATATTCTTGTGATAGGCCCTGTTCCGGGTCAGAAATATAGTGAAATTACCTTTCCTGTTCTTTCTCCGGACCCACTTTCTAAGAAAGAGGTTCACTTCTTAAAATATCCTATATACGTAGGCGGAAATAGGGGAAGGGGTCAGATTTATCCCGACGGGAATAAAAGTAACAATACAGTTTATAATGCTACCGGAGCAGGTATAGTAAACAAAATTATCCGAAAAGAAAAAGGGGGGTACGAAATAACCATAGCGGATCCATCAGACGGACATCAAGTGGTTGATATTATTCCTCCCGGACCAGAGATTCTTGTTTCAGAAGGTGAATCTATCAAATTGGACCAACCGTTGACGAGTAATCCTAACGTGGGCGGATTTGGTCAGGGAGATGCAGAAATAGTACTTCAAGATCCATTACGTGTGCAGGGCCTTTTGTTCTTCTTGGCATCTGTTATTTTGGCACAGATATTTTTGGTTCTTAAAAAGAAACAGTTCGAGAAGGTTCAATTGTCCGAAATGAATTTCTAGGCTTGCGGATTTATCGACATCAAGCTTGTCAAAATTGGGGGAGTTTCTGTAATAAAAAAATAAAATTATGAAAAACGTTTGCTTATATCTTTTTCTACACGATTCCGGGAATACCTTGTATCGTATTCTTAGTTTATAGTATGTGGATTGTAAAGAAGAAGACTCTTCGACTTTATCCCTTCTTTCTGTGTTTTTTC